GCTAGTGTAGCTTAAACCAAAGCATAACACTGAAGATGTTAAGATGAATCCTAGAAAGATTCCACGGGCACAAAGGCTTGGTCCTGACTTTACTATCAGCTTTAACTCAATTTATACATGCAAGTATCCGCATCCCTGTGAGAATGCCCTCAATCCTCTGCCCGAGAACGAGGAGCAGGCATCAGGCACAACTAACTTCTGCCCAAGACGCCTTGCTAAGCCACACCCCCAAGGGATTTCAGCAGTAATAAATATTAAGCCATAAGTGTAAACTTGACTTAGTTAGAGTTAAAAGGGCCGGTAAAATTCGTGCCAGCCACCGCGGTTATACGAAAGACCCTAGTTGATAAACACGGCGTAAAGGGTGGTTAAGGAAAACAAATAATAAAGCTAAAGACCCTCTAAGCTGTCATACGCATCCCGAGAGCACGAAACCCGAGCACGAAAGTAGCTTTAAACATTATTACCTGACTCCACGAAAGCTAAGAAACAAACTGGGATTAGATACCCCACTATGCTTAGCTATAAACCTAGATGTTCCCTTACACAAACATCCGCCCGGGTACTACGAGCACAGCTTAAAACCCAAAGGACTTGGCGGTGTCTCAGACCCACCTAGAGGAGCCTGTTCTAGAACCGATAACCCCCGTTAAACCTCACCACTTCTTGTTTTCCCCGCCTATATACCGCCGTCGTCAGCTTACCCTGTGAAGGTTTAATAGTAAGCAAAATGGGCCCGCCCAAAAACGTCAGGTCGAGGTGTAGCGTACGAAGTGGGAAGAAATGGGCTACATTTTCTATACATATAGAATATTACGAATGACATATTGAAATAAATGTCTGAAGGTGGATTTAGCAGTAAAAAACAAACAGAGTGTCCTTTTGAATTAGGCTCTGAGACGCGCACACACCGCCCGTCACTCTCCCCACATTTATAACTACCCAATATATAATAAAACACATAATTACACGGGGAGGCAAGTCGTAACATGGTAAGTGTACCGGAAGGTGCACTTGGAACAATCAGGACGTGGCTGAGATAGTTAAGCATCTCCCTTACACCGAGAAGACATCCATGCAAGTTGGATCGCCCTGAGCTAAACAGCTAGCTTAAACACTAAAAATTATTCATCAACATTAAAAATCTTTACAAAACCCCAACAACTCGAATTAAAACATTTTACCGCCCAAGTATGTGAGACAGAAAAGGCACACTAAAGCTATAGAAAAAGTACCGCAAGGGAACGCTGAAAGAGAAATGAAATAAATCATTAAAGTCCCACAAAGCAGAGACTAAACCTCGTACCTTTTGCATCATGATTTAGCTAGCCCTTCTGAGCAAAGCGTACTTTAGTTCAAAACCCCGAAACTACGTGAGCTACCCCGAAACAGCCTATCAATTAGGGCCAACCCGTCTCTGTGGCAAAAGAGTGGGAAGATTTCCGGGTAGAGGTGACAAACCTACCGAACCTAGTTATAGCTGGTTGCCTAAGAAATGAATAGAAGTTCAGCCTCACACTCCTTAACTCAAAAATAAATTTAAAATACACGAGATAAAGAAACATGTGAGAGTTAGTCAAAGGGGGTACAGCCCCTTTGAAACAGGACACAGCCTCATCAGGAGGTTAAAGATTATATTAAACAAGATAAAACCGCTCTAGTGGGCCTAAAAGCAGCCATCCAAATAGAAAACGTTAAAGCTCTGGCGGAGTAAAAATCCATTATCCAAATATATTATCTAAAACCCCTAACCTTATTAGGCCACTCCATGCCTACATGGAAGAAATACTGCTAAAATGAGTAATAAGAAAGAACCCCTTTCTCCTAGCCTACGTGTACACTAGATCGGACTAACCACTAGTAATTATCGAACCCAACCAAAGAGGGAAATGTGAACACCTAAAACACCAAGAAAACCTCACATAAAATAATCGTTAAACCCACACCGGAAGGCCTATATAGGAAAGACTAAAAGAAAAGGAAGGAACTCGGCAAACACTTACAAGCCTCGCCTGTTTACCAAAAACATCGCCTCCTGCAAAAATCAACGTATAGGAGGTCTTGCCTGCCCAGTGACAAGTTAAACGGCCGCGGTATTTTGACCGTGCGAAGGTAGCGCAATCACTTGTCTTTTAAATGAAGACCTGTATGAATGGTGGAACGAGGGCTTAACTGTCTCCCCTTTCAAGTCAATGAAATTGATCTGCCCGTGCAGAAGCGGACATAAAACTACAAGACGAGAAGACCCTTTGGAGCTTAAGACTTAAGATCAACTATGTCAAGAATCCAAAACAAAATTAAACTAAATAGCACCTGATCCCTGTCTTCGGTTGGGGCGACCGCGGGAGAAAACAAAGCTCCCACGCGGACCGGGATAACATCCTAAAACTAAGAGAGACATCTCTAAGTCACAGAACTTCTGACCACAAAGATCCGGCACTATGCCGATCAACGGACCAAGTTACCCTAGGGATAACAGCGCAATCCCCTTTAAGAGTCCATATCGACAAGGGGGTTTACGACCTCGATGTTGGATCAGGACATCCTAATGGTGCAGCCGCTATTAAGGGTTCGTTTGTTCAACGATTAAAGTCCTACGTGATCTGAGTTCAGACCGGAGCAATCCAGGTCAGTTTCTATCTGTAATGCCACTTTTCCTAGTACGAAAGGACCGGAAAAAGGGGGCCCATATTATTAATACGCCCCACCACTATTTAATGCAACCAACTAAATTAAATAATGAGAGGGCATAACCCTAAAATCAAGATAAGATTATTAAGATGGCAGAGCCCGGTAATTGCAAAAGGCCTAAGCCCTTTCCCCCGGAGGTTCAAATCCTCCTCTTAATTATGATAACACTTCTAACTACATACCTAATTAACCCCCTAGCCTACATCGTACCCGTACTATTAGCAGTCGCCTTTCTAACCCTAGTTGAACGTAAAGTACTAGGGTATATGCAACTCCGTAAAGGCCCTAACGTAGTAGGACCCTATGGACTTTTACAACCAATTGCAGATGGGGTAAAACTATTCATCAAAGAACCCGTACGCCCTTCAACATCTTCCCCCTTCCTTTTCCTCGCCACCCCTATACTAGCCCTTACCCTGGCCCTAACCCTATGAGCACCAATACCTATACCACACTCAATAACAGACCTAAATCTAGGTATATTATTTATCTTAGCCCTTTCCAGTTTAGCAGTCTACTCCATCCTAGGCTCAGGATGAGCTTCTAATTCAAAATATGCCCTAATCGGGGCCCTACGAGCAGTCGCCCAAACCATCTCATATGAAGTCAGTCTCGGCCTAATTCTATTATCAGTCATCATCTTCACAGGAGGATTTACCCTTCAAATATTTAACACAACACAAGAAGCAGTATGACTGCTTATTCCAGCCTGGCCCCTAGCCGCCATATGATATATTTCTACTTTAGCAGAAACAAATCGGGCCCCTTTTGATCTTACAGAAGGAGAATCAGAACTCGTCTCCGGCTTTAACGTGGAGTACGCCGGAGGACCATTTGCCCTCTTCTTTCTGGCCGAATATGCTAACATCTTACTAATAAATACCCTCTCAACTATCCTATTTTTAGGCGCAACCCACAACATTATTATACCAGAAATCACCTCAATCAACATTATAACGAAAGCCGCCCTGCTCTCCATACTATTCTTATGGGTTCGCGCATCCTACCCACGATTCCGATATGATCAACTGATGCACCTCGTATGAAAAAACTTCCTGCCCCTAACACTAGCCCTAATTCTATGACACATTGCCCTGCCCATTGCACTAACAGGCTTACCACCCCAATTATAACCCAAGGAGCTGTGCCCGAATGCCCAAGGACCACTTTGATAGAGTGACTTATGGAGGTTAAAATCCCCCCAGCTCCTTAGAAAGAAGGGACTCGAACCCATATTGTGGAGATCAAAACCCCAAGTGTTTCCATTACACCACTTCCTAGTAAGATCAGCTAAATTAAGCTTTTGGGCCCATACCCCAAAAATGTAGGTTAAAATCCTTCTCTTACCAATGAGTCCATACATTATTATAATTTTACTATCCAGCCTCGGCCTAGGCACAGCCCTAGCATTTATAAGCTCCCACTGACTATTGGCCTGAATAGGACTTGAAATCAATACACTAGCAATCTTACCATTAATAGCCCAACATCACCATCCACGAGCAGTAGAAGCAACCACTAAATACTTCTTAGCACAAGCAGCTGCAGCAGCAACCATCCTGTTTGCCAGCACTATCAATGCCTGAGCAACAGGAGAATGAAACATCAATTGCTTAACCCATCCAATCGCGACCACACTCGTCACAATAGCTCTAGCACTAAAAGTAGGCTTGGCCCCCATACATTTCTGAATGCCCCCTGTCATGCAAGGACTAGACCTCACAACAGGGCTTATCATGGCCACCTGACAAAAACTAGCCCCCTTCGCCCTAATCATTCAAATAGCACCCTTCACCCACCCTCAACTACTAACAGCCCTAGGATTACTATCAGTATTTATTGGTGGATGAGGAGGCCTAAATCAGACTCAACTACGAAAAATCCTAGCCTATTCATCAATCGCCCACCTTGGATGAATAACTGTAATTGTACAACTCAAACCACAACTAACCATCCTAACATTATGTCTATACATTATTATAACAATAGCAACCTTCTTAACATTCAAATTAATAAGTGCTACAAAAATTAATACATTAGCAACAAGCTGAGCTAAAGCCCCCCTTCTAACCGCAACTGCCGCCCTTGCCCTATTGTCATTAGGAGGACTCCCCCCTCTAACAGGCTTCATACCAAAATGACTAATTTTACAAGAACTTACTACACAGGGCCTCCCCCTGACCGCAACAATAATAGCACTTAGCGCACTACTAAGCTTATATTTTTACCTACGCCTATGCTATTCTATAACCCTTACAATAGCCCCAAACACAAACAACGCCTTAACCCCCTGACGCCTACAAAACACACAAACCAAAAACTTGCTAGTCATTACAATAACCCTAACCCTCATATTACTCCCCCTGACCCCTCTTGCCCAAACACTGATTAACTAGAGACTTAGGATAATGCCAGACCAAAAGCCTTCAAAGCTTTAAGTAGGAGTTAAAATCTCCTAGTCCCTGCCTAAGGCTTGCGGGACTCTATCCCACATCTTCTGAATGCAACTCAGACACTTTAATTAAGCTAAAGCCTTACTAGATGAGAAGGCCTCGATCCTACAAACTCCTAGTTAACAGCTAGACGCTCAAGCCAGCGAGCATTCATCTACTTCCCCCGCCTCCTTTCAAAAAAGGCGGGGAAAGCCCCGGCAGGTAATTAGCCTGCATCTTCGGATTTGCAATCCGATGTGTAATACACCACAAGACTTGATAGGAAAAGGACTTAAACCTTTGTACATGGAGCTACAATCCACCGCCTAAACCCTCGGCCACCCTACCTGTGACAATCACACGCTGATTCTTCTCAACTAATCATAAAGACATTGGTACCCTCTACTTAGTATTTGGTGCTTGAGCCGGAATAGTTGGCACAGCCCTTAGCCTGCTAATTCGGGCTGAGTTAGCCCAACCCGGAGCCCTTCTAGGGGATGACCAGATTTATAACGTCATTGTTACTGCTCATGCCTTCATCATAATTTTCTTTATAGTAATACCAGTCATAATTGGGGGCTTTGGTAACTGACTTGTACCACTAATAATTGGAGCGCCAGATATGGCATTCCCACGAATAAATAACATGAGCTTCTGATTACTCCCCCCCTCCTTATTGCTACTACTAGCTTCTTCCGGGGTTGAAGCCGGAGCAGGCACGGGATGAACTGTTTACCCCCCACTTGCTGGAAACCTTGCACACGCGGGGGCCTCTGTAGACTTAACTATCTTCTCCCTACATCTCGCAGGTGCATCCTCCATTCTAGGGGCAATTAACTTTATTACAACCATTATCAACATGAAACCCCCTGCGATCTCCCAATACCAAACCCCTTTATTTGTTTGAGCCGTTCTAATTACAGCCGTACTCCTATTACTATCCCTGCCAGTCTTGGCTGCCGGCATTACAATGTTACTAACAGACCGCAACCTAAACACCACCTTCTTTGATCCTGCCGGAGGAGGAGACCCTATCCTTTACCAGCACTTATTCTGGTTCTTTGGCCATCCAGAAGTATACATTTTAATTCTTCCAGGGTTTGGAATAATTTCCCACATCGTGGCCTACTACTCCGGGAAAAAAGAGCCCTTTGGTTATATGGGAATAGTATGAGCCATAATAGCCATCGGTTTATTAGGCTTCATCGTATGAGCCCATCACATGTTTACAGTAGGAATAGACGTAGACACTCGAGCATATTTTACATCTGCAACAATAATTATTGCAATTCCAACAGGCGTGAAAGTATTCAGCTGACTTGCTACCTTACATGGAGGATCAATCAAATGAGAAACCCCTATACTATGGGCCCTCGGTTTTATTTTCCTATTCACTGTAGGAGGCCTCACAGGAATCGTGCTAGCCAACTCATCCCTCGACATCGTACTTCATGATACATATTATGTAGTAGCCCACTTTCATTACGTCTTATCAATAGGAGCCGTGTTTGCTATTATAGGAGCCTTCGTACACTGATTCCCCTTATTTACAGGCTATACAATACACGACACCTGAACAAAAATCCACTTCGGAACAATATTTGTAGGAGTTAATCTTACCTTCTTCCCACAACACTTCCTAGGCCTAGCTGGTATGCCACGACGATACTCAGATTACCCGGACGCCTACTCATTATGAAACATTATCTCATCTGTTGGCTCCTTAATTTCTCTAGTAGCAGTCGTAATATTCCTCTATATTTTATGAGAAGCCTTCACTGCTAAACGAGAAGTGCTCTCCGTCGAACTAACCTCTACAAACGTAGAGTGATTACACGGATGCCCTCCACCTTACCACACATTTGAAGAACCAGCATTCGTACAAGTACGAACAAATTAACGAGAAAGGAAGGAATCGAACCCCCATAAACTAGTTTCAAGCCAGTCACATAACCGCTCTGTCACTTTCTTCCATAAGATACTAGTAAAAAGAATATTACACTGCCTTGTCAAGGCAAAATTGTAGGTTAAAATCCTGCGTATCTTAAGCTTAACAGCTTAATGGCACATCCCTCACAATTAGGATTCCAAGACGCGGCCTCCCCTGTAATAGAAGAACTTCTCCACTTCCACGACCATGCCTTAATAATCGTTTTCCTAATTAGCACCCTAGTACTATATATTATTGTTGTAATAGTTACCACCAAACTTACCAACAAATATATTTTAGATTCTCAAGAAATTGAAATCGTCTGAACAGTTCTACCAGCTGTAATCCTCATTCTAATTGCCCTTCCATCCCTTCGAATTCTCTACCTAATGGATGAAGTAAATGATCCTCATCTAACTGTGAAAGCTATAGGACATCAATGATACTGAAGCTACGAATATACAGATTATGAAAATCTAGCTTTCGATTCATACATAATCCCAACACAAGATCTAATCCCGGGCCAATTCCGACTACTTGAAACCGACCATCGAATAGTAATCCCTATAGAATCTCCAATTCGAGTCCTAGTATCAGCTGAAGACGTACTCCACTCCTGGGCTGTTCCCGCATTAGGAATTAAAATAGACGCTGTACCAGGACGACTAAACCAAACATCATTTATTACCTCCCGCCCAGGAGTATTCTACGGGCAGTGTTCCGAGATTTGCGGGGCTAATCACAGCTTTATACCTATTGTTGTAGAAGCCGTTCCTCTAGAACATTTTGAAAATTGATCCTCCCTTATGCTTGAAGACGCCTCACTAGGAAGCTAAATAGGGTTTAGCGTTAGCCTTTTAAGCTAAAGATTGGTGCCCCCCAACCACCCCTAGTGACATGCCACAATTAAACCCCGCCCCATGATTTGCAATCCTTGTGTTCTCATGACTAATTTTTCTAACAGTAATCCCCCACAAAGTACTAAGTCATACATTTACAAATGAAGTCACAGCGCTAAGCGCCGAAACCCTTAAATCAGACACCTGAAACTGACCATGGCACTAAATCTATTTGACCAATTTATAAGCCCCACATACCTGGGAATCCCCCTAATTGCCATTGCACTTACTTTACCTTGAATTCTAGTGCCCGCCCCCACTAATCGTTATCAAAGTAACCGCTTAATCTCCCTCCAAAACTGATTCATTAAAACATTCACGCAACAACTACTACTGCCCATTAACCAAGCAGGCCACAAATGAGCTATAATTCTGGCCTCCCTAATAATTTTCATCCTAACACTTAACGTCTTAGGCTTATTGCCTTACACTTTCACACCAACAACACAATTATCCCTAAACATAGGCCTAGCCGTTCCACTTTGACTAGCAACCGTAATTATTGGGCTCCGAAACCAGCCAACAGCAGCACTAGGTCACCTCCTACCAGAAGGAACCCCCGTTCCACTAATCCCAGTCCTAATCATTATCGAAACAATTAGTTTATTCATTCGACCTTTAGCACTAGGAGTACGACTAACAGCTAATCTTACAGCTGGACACTTGTTAATTCAACTAATCTCAACCGCCACAATTACACTAATACCCATAATAACCACAGTAGCCACACTAACCGCTATCCTCCTAGTACTATTAACACTCCTAGAAGTAGCAGTAGCCGTGATCCAAGCTTATGTCTTTGTTCTATTATTAAGCCTATACCTACAAGAAAACGTCTAATGGCCCACCAAGCACATGCATATCATATGGTAGATCCTAGCCCATGGCCCCTAACCGGCGCAGTAGCTGCTCTCCTAATAACATCAGGTTTAGCAATCTGATTCCATTTCCACTCAACAACTCTAATAACACTAGGCCTAGTATTATTGCTCCTCACCATATATCAATGATGACGAGACATTGTACGAGAAGGCACCTTTCAAGGCCACCACACACCCCCCGTACAAAAAGGCCTACGATACGGCATAATTCTCTTCATTACATCAGAAGTTTTCTTCTTCCTAGGATTTTTCTGAGCATTTTATCACTCCAGCCTCGCCCCTACTCCAGAACTTGGAGGATGCTGACCTCCCACTGGAATCACAACCTTAGACCCCTTTGAAGTCCCACTCCTTAACACCGCCGTTCTCCTAGCATCAGGCGTAACTGTCACATGGGCCCACCACAGCCTAATAGAAGGGGAACGTAAACAAGCCATTCAATCCCTCGCCCTCACAATTCTATTAGGCCTATACTTCACTGCCCTTCAAGCCATAGAATACTATGAAGCCCCCTTCACTATCGCAGATGGAGTATATGGCTCAACATTCTTCGTAGCAACAGGCTTCCACGGACTTCATGTCATTATTGGCTCATCTTTCCTGGCCGTCGGCCTTTTACGACAAATCCAATACCACTTTACATCAGAACACCACTTTGGATTCGAAGCAGCTGCTTGATATTGACACTTCGTAGATGTTGTATGATTATTCTTATATGTCTCTATTTACTGATGAGGCTCATATCTTTCTAGTATTAAAAGTTAGTACGAGTGACTTCCAATCACCTAGTCTTGGTTAAAATCCAAGGAAAGATAATGAATCTAATTATAGTTATAATAGCTATCTCCACAGCCCTTTCTACAATCCTAGCCCTAGTCTCATTCTGACTGCCTCAAATAAGCCCTGACACAGAAAAACTATCTCCCTATGAATGTGGCTTTGACCCCCTTGGATCAGCACGTCTGCCCTTTTCCCTGCGCTTCTTCCTAATTGCTATCCTATTTCTATTGTTTGACCTAGAAATCGCTCTCCTCTTACCCCTGCCCTGGGGCAATCAACTACCGGACCCCTCCTACACCCTTCTATGAGCCGCAACTGTCCTGATTCTACTTACATTAGGCCTAATTTATGAATGAGTTCAAGGAGGCCTAGAATGAGCTGAATAGGGAATTAGTCCAAAAATAAGACCTCTGATTTCGGCTCAGAAAACCACGGTTAAAGTCCGTGATTCCCTTATGACACCCGTATACTTTACCTTTACCTCAGCATTTACCCTAGGACTAACAGGCCTAGCATTCCACCGCAATCACTTAATATCAGCACTACTCTGTTTAGAGGGCATAATATTATCCTTATTCCTAGCCCTAGCCCTTTGAATACTACAACTAGAAGCTACCGCCTTTTCTGCCGCACCCATTCTATTATTAGCCTTTTCAGCCTGCGAGGCTAGCGCAGGCCTAGCATTACTGGTTGCTACAGCCCGAACCCACGGAACAGACCGCCTACAAGCCCTAAACCTCCTACAATGTTAAAAATCTTAATTCCTACAATCATGCTATTTCCCACAATCTGAATAACCTCTCCAAAATGGTTATGAACCACAACAACCTTTCAAAGCTTTATTATTGCCCTAATTAGCCTTACTTGGTTGAAATACCCTTTAGAAACAGGCTGAGCCTCTTCTAACCACTACATAGGCACAGACCCTTTATCAACACCTCTACTAGTACTCACTTGCTGACTACTTCCTCTTATAATCCTAGCCAGCCAAAACCACATCAAAACAGAACCCATTAATCGCCAACGAACCTACATTACCCTATTAACCTCCCTACAAACATTCTTAATTATAGCATTCGGGGCCACCGAGATCATTATATTTTACATTATATTTGAAGCAACCCTAATCCCAACATTAATTATTATTACCCGATGAGGCAATCAAGCCGAACGATTAAGTGCAGGAACCTATTTTCTATTCTACACCCTAACCGGCTCCCTTCCTCTATTAGTTGCCCTTCTATTACTACACACTGATATAGGAACCCTCTCAATAACTACCATTCAATATTCCCAACCCCTAAATCTCCATACCTGAGGGGATAAAATCTGATGAGCTGGCTGTTTAATCGCATTCCTAGTAAAAATACCATTATATGGCATCCACTTATGATTACCAAAAGCCCATGTAGAGGCCCCCGTAGCAGGTTCAATAGTCCTAGCAGCAATTTTATTAAAGCTAGGAGGTTATGGCATAATACGAATAATAATTATCCTAGACCCTCTATCAAAAGACCTAGTCTATCCTATTATTGCCTTAGCCCTCTGAGGCGTGATCATAACAGGTTCCATTTGTCTACGACAAACGGACCTAAAATCACTAATCGCCTATTCATCTGTAAGCCATATAGGCTTGGTAGCAGGGGGCATTCTAATTCAAACACCATGAGGTTTTACCGGGGCCTTAGTATTAATAATCGCCCATGGCCTAGTATCCTCTGCCTTATTCTGTCTAGCTAACACTACCTACGAACGAACCCACAGCCGAACTATAGTACTAGCCCGAGGCCTCCAAATCATCTTCCCACTAACAGCCACCTGATGATTCATCGCTAACCTAGCCAACCTAGCACTACCCCCTCTCCCTAACCTAATAGGAGAACTAATAATTATCACAACAATGTTTAACTGATCCCCTTGAACCCTTATCTTAACAGGAGCAGGGACCCTTATCACCGCAGCCTACTCCTTGTATTTATTCTTAATGACACAACGAGGACCCCTCCCCCAACATATTACCAACTTACAGCCCTTCCACACACGAGAACATTTATTAATAACACTCCACCTGCTCCCTGTCATTCTTCTTATCACAAAGCCAGAAATTATATGAGGCTGATGATACTGTAGATATAGTTTAACACAAAACATTAGATTGTGGTTCTAAAAATAGAGGTTAAATTCCTCTTATCCACCGAAAGAGGCCATAGGCAATAAGGACTGCTAATCCCTATCACCATGGTTAAATTCCATGGCTCATTCAAACGCTTCTAAAGGATAATAGTTCATCCGTTGGTCTTAGGAACCAAAAACTCTTGGTGCAACTCCAAGTAGCAGCTATGGTAAATACTATTATAACTACTACTCTACTACTAACCTTAACAACACTCATTTGACCCCTTATCATAACACTTAGCCCCCACCCCCTAAAACAAGATTGAGCTCTTAAATACGCCAAAACAGCAGTAAGTACCGCATTCTTCATCAATATTATCCCTTTAATTATTTTCTTAGACCAAGGAACAGAAACTATTATCACCACATGAAACTGAATAAACATTTCAAGTTTCGACATTAATGTCAGTTTTAAATTTGATCACTACTCACTAATCTTCACCCCAGTAGCCCTATACGTAACATGATCCATTCTAGAGTTCGCATCATGATATATGCACTCCGATCCCTATCTAAACCGATTTTTCAAATACTTATTATTATTCCTAGTAGCAATAATCACCTTAGTCACTGCCAACAACATATTCCAACTCTTTATCGGCTGAGAAGGAGTAGGAATTATATCCTTCCTACTCATTGGCTGATGACACGGCCGAGCCGACGCCAACACAGCAGCCATACAAGCAGTCATTTATAACCGAGTCGGGGACGTAGGCCTAATCCTAGCCATAGCCTGAATCGCAATAAACTTTAACTCATGAGAAATTCCTCAAATCTTTCTTCTATCTAAAGACTTTGACATAACCCTACCTTTAATAGGAATTATTCTAGCTGCTACCGGAAAATCCGCGCAATTTGGCCTACACCCCTGACTCCCCTCAGCCATAGAAGGCCCAACTCCGGTATCAGCTCTACTACACTCAAGTACTATAGTAGTTGCAGGTATTTTCTTGCTAATCCGACTTCACCCCTTAATAGAGAACAACCAACTAGCACTAACCACCTGTATATGCCTAGGCGCCCTAACAACCCTCTTCACTGCTACCTGCGCTCTCACCCAAAATGACATCAAGAAAATCGTAGCATTTTCAACATCAAGTCAACTAGGTCTAATAATAGTCACTATCGGACTTAACCAACCCCAACTAGCCTTCCTACACATCTGCACCCACGCTTTCTTTAAAGCCATACTCTTCCTTTGTTCAGGCTCCATCATTCATAGCCTCAATGATGAACAAGATATCCGAAAAATAGGAGGTCTACACAAGCTTATACCATTTACCTCCTCCTGCCTCATTATTGGAAGCCTCGCCCTTACAGGAATGCCTTTCCTAGCAGGATTCTTCTCAAAAGATGCAATTATTGAAGCCCTAAACACCTCTCACTTAAACGCCTGAGCCCTGGCCCTAACACTAATCGCCACATCATTCACTGCAGTATATAGCCTACGAGTAATCTTCTTTGTAACCATAGGCTCCCCCCGATTCCCAGCCCTATCCCCAATCAATGAAAATCACCAAACACTGACTGCCCCTATTGAGCGCCTAGCCTGAGGAAGCATCATCGCAGGTCTAACCCTCACCCTAAACTTTCTACCCTCGAAGACTCCAACTATGACAATACCCCTTTCTCTTAAATTAGCCGCATTACTAGTTACAATCGTAGGTCTTATTATTGCATTAGCCTTAGCCACAGCAACCACTAAACAAATTAAAATTTCCCCTTCACTATTACTACACAACTTCTCCAACATATTAGGATTCTTCCCATCTATCGTTCACCGAGTGATACCCAAACTAAACCTTTCACTAGGCAAACAAGCAACGAAATTCGACCGACAATGACTAGAAATTGGACCAAAAGGCCTACACCCCACACACCACTACATCTCCACACTCTTTGACAAAACCAACACAAACATTATTAAAGTCTATCTAACCTCTTACTTAATCTCAATCGCCCTAGCCATCACCCTTCTATTCACACTTTAAACTGCTCGAAGTGCTCCACGACTCAAACCACGTGTTAATTCCAACACTACAAAAAGACACAATAACAAAACCCACGCACACACAACCAACATTCCACCCCCAACAGAATATATCAAAGAAACTCCCCCCACATCCCCTCGCACCATAAAAAATTCCTTAAACTCATCCACAACAACCCAACCCCCATAACCACTTCAAAACCATCATCCCGCCACCCCCACCGCAAACAAATATATCAAAACATAAGTTTTTACCGACCCCGCCCCCCATGTTTCAGGAAAGGGCTCAGAGGCTAAAGCCGCCGAATAAGCAAATACTACCAACATGCCCCCCAAATAAATCAAAAATAGTATTAAACCAATTAATGACCCACCATGTCCAACTAAAACCACACACCCTACCCCAGCTGCCATCGCCAGCCCCAACGCCGCGAAATACGGTGCAGGATTAGAAGCAACTCCCACCAAACCCACCACCAAAATTAATAAAAGAAGATCAAGAAAATACATCATAATTCTTACCAGGACTTTAACCAGGACTAATGACTTGAAAAACCACCGTTGTAATTCAACTACAAGAACTTATGGTCATCCGAAAAACACACCCATTATTTAAAATTGTTAACAACGCACTAATTGATCTCCCCGCCCCCTCCAATATTTCCGTGTGATGAAATTTTGGCTCCCTCCTACTACTTTGTCTAATAACACAAATTCTAACAGGACTATTCCTAGCCATACACTACACATCAGACATTTCGACTGCATTTTCATCCGTAGCTCACATCTGTCGAGACGTAAACTACGGATGGATTATCCGCAACCTTCACGCCAACGGAGCCTCTTTCTTCTTCCTCTGTATCTATTTACATATTGGCCGAGGCCTATACTACGGCTCCTATTTATATAAAGAAACCTGAAACATCGGGGTAATCTTATTACTTCTTACAATAGCAACAGCATTCGTTGGATACGTACTACCATGAGGTCAAATATCCTTCTGAGGAGCAACTGTCATCACAAATCTCCTATCAGCAGTACCCTATATAGGAGACATACTAGTACAATGAATCTGAGGTGGATTTTCCGTAGACAACGCAACACTAACACGATTCTTCGCATTCCACTTTCTACTACCATTCGCAGTTGTAGGAGCCACCCTCCTACACGCCCTTTTCCTACATGAAACCGGCTCAAACAACCCACTAGGCCTAAACTCCGACGCAGACAAAATCTCTTTCCACCCCTACTTCTCCTACAAAGACGTTCTAGGATTCATTGTCCTATTAACAGCCCTAGCATCCCTAGCGCTCTTCTCCCCCAACCTACTAGGAGACCCAGAAAACTTTACCCCAGCCAACCCCTTGGTAACCCCTCCCCACATCAAGCCAGAGTGATACTTTTTATTTGCATATGCCATCCTACGCTCTATCCCTAACAAACTAGGGGGAGTCCTCGCCCTATTATTCTCCATCCTCGTACTTATAGTAGTACCCCTGCTCCACACATCTAAACAACAAGGCCTCACCTTCCGCCCCATCGCCCAATTTATATTTTGACTCCTAGTAGCAGATGTAATAATCCTCACCTGAATCGGGGGAATACCAGTTGAACACCCCTTCGTTATCATCGGACAAGTTGCCTCTGTCCTGTACTTCTCATTATTCCTAATCTTAAACCCCATAACAGGCTGATTAGAAAACAAACTCCTCAACCTTCATTGCCCTAGTAGCTTAGCCACTAAAGCGCCGGTCTTGTAATCCGGAGACCGAAGGTTAAAATCCTTCCTAGTGCCAGAAAAGAGAGATTTTAACTCCCACCCCTAACTCCCAAAGCTAGGATTCTAAACTAAACTATTTTCTGTTAACAGCATGTTCCGACGTGCATTAATTCACTATGGTATAGTACATAATATGCATAACACAACCCTATGCTTTAGTACATATTATGCATAATTTTACATAATGGTCTCATTCATTAGATTAAACTCGGCCATACAATTTATATGACATCCTCCTACATCAGCTAGTCACAAAACCACTACATACATTTGCCACCTATTGAAGTTCCACAAGAACTCCCGTTAAACGGAAGAAATTGCCTACCTCAAATAATTGCACGTTCCAATAATTCCTATGCGTGAACAACAATTCTTTTAACTAGACCTTATTAATGTAGTAAGAGACCACCAACCCTATATACCTTAATGTACGGACTCCTTGATAGGGTCAGGGACAAAAATTGTGGGGGTTTCACAACTTGCACTATTACTGGCATCTGGTTCCTATTTCAGGGCCATTTCACCTCTAACCCCCCAACCCTGAATTATCCTGGCATAAGTTATTGGTGGAACCTCTTTATAGCACAAACTCCCCAAGCAAAGCGTTCATTTAAAGGCATGGGGTTTTTTTTTTTGGGATCACTTTCACTTGGCATATTTCATGCATCAATCCCAACTTGTCCCATCAAGGTAGTCCATTTCCTTGCTTGACGAATAATTTATGTGTGTCTTAATGACATAATCCTAAAGATCCACAGATATGTATTTCACGTGCATACCTTTATCCTTAATTCCACACACTATTATAAGATTCCCCCCCTTCTCGCGCGCGGTAAACCCCCCTACCCCCTAATGCCCAGCAAGTCCTAAGTTATCCTGTTAAACCCCTAAACCAGGTTAGGCTCGATTGGCATCATCAACTAATTATGGTGTGTGTTGATATATAGTGTTATAAATTTGAATTATATTATATA